TAAAATAAAGAATGAGCTTCCTATACTATACATAACATACTATATATTTGCATATATCTTTCATATCATATGTACAGACCTATATACTATATATACAAGTATATACAAGATCTAAATAGAACGAAGACGAAACAACTCGATATTTCTATTTTTATTTTTGGATCCAATCCATAATTAATCCTATGGATCCTTAGGATTAGTGGATCATTTTCTATCTCGTAGTTTCGGGCCTTAGATTAAGCTAAGGGAAGGGCTCCCTCTATCCAATCTACTCATCCTGTATATTGTCTTTTTCGTTCCATGTTGCAATATAAACTTATTATTTGATTATACGATACAAGGTTATACGAGAACGAATTCCTTATTTATAAACTATTTTCGATGAGAATTTGTATTTAAATTGAAAAAAAAATCTTTCTATATAGATAGATATTGAAGTGCTATCTCGGATTCAAAAAAAAAAGAGAATCATTTCTTTCAATACTCACTTATTATTAGTTAACAATCCTAATCCTCATATGCTTAATTCTGATAGGAAATAAAATAGTAAAATAATTATTCATCGAATGACTATTCATCTATTGTATTTTCATCAAATAGGGGGCAGGGAGATTCTATGGAAAAATGGTGGTTCAATTCGATGTTGTCTAATGAGAAGTTAAAGTTAGAACATAGGTATGGTTTAAGTAAATCAATGGAAAGTCTTGATGCTATTGGCCATACCAGTGGAAGTGATGAACCCCTTCTAAATGATACGGAGAAAAATTGGAGTGATAGTGTTAGTTATAGTTTCAGTAATGTTGATTATTTATTTGGTATCAGGGATATTTGGAGTTTGATCTCTGATGACACTTTTTTAGTTAGGGATAGTAATGGTGACAGTTATTCCGTATATTCTGGTATTGAAAATCATAGTTTTGAGATTGACAATGATAGTTCTTTTCTGAGTGAATTAGAAGGTTTTTTTTCTAGTTTTTTGAATAGGGGGTCTAAGAGAAACAATCACTACTATTATCATTACATGTATGATACTCAATCTAGTTGGACTAATCACATTAATAGTTGCATTAATAGTAATCTTCGTTTTGAAGTCAGTATTAATAGTTCCATTTCAGATGGTACTGACAATTACAGTGACAGTTACATTTATAGTTTCATTTGTACTGAAAATGTAAGTGGTAGTGAAAGTGGAAGTTTTAGTATAAGAACTCGTAATAATGGCAGTGATTTCAATATAAGAGGAAGATCTAATGATTTCGATATAAATAAAAAATACAGACATTTATGGGTTCAATGCGAAAATTGTTATGGATTAAATTATAAAAAACTTCTTAGGTCAAAAATGAATATTTGTGAACAGTGTGGATATCATTTGAAAATGAGTAGTTCAGATAGAATCGAACTTTCGATTGATTCGGGCACTTGGGATCCTATGGATGAAGATATGGTTTCTATGGACCCCATTCAATTTCATTCAGAAGAGGAACCTTATAAAGATCGTATCGATTCTTATCAAAGAAAGACAGGTTTAACTGAAGCTGTTCAAACAGGCATAGGTCAACTAAACGGTATTCCCGCAGCAATTGGGGTTATGGATTTTCAGTTCATGGGAGGTAGTATGGGATCTGTAGTAGGTGAGAAAATCACTCGTTTGATTGAGTATGCTACTAATCGATCTCTACCTGTCATTATTGTGTGTGCTTCTGGAGGAGCACGCATGCAAGAAGGAAGTTTGAGCTTGATACAAATGGCTAAAATATCTTCTGCTTCATATGATTACCAATCCACTAAAAAGTTATTCTATGTACCAGTCCTTACATCTCCTACAACCGGTGGAGTAACAGCCAGTTTTGGTATGTTGGGAGATATCATTATTGCTGAACCTAATGCGTACGTTGCATTTGCGGGTAAAAGAGTAATTGAACAAACATTGAATAAGACAGTACCCGATGGTTCACAAGCGGCTGAGTATTTATTCCATAAAGGCTTATTCGACCCAATCGTACCACGTAATCCTTTAAAAGGTGTTCTAAGTGAGTTATTTCAGCTCCATGGTTTCTTTCCCTTGAATCAAAATTCAAAAAAATTAAAGTATAGCACTAGATTCAGTTATTTTGTTTGTAGCGAACAAGTATTTAGTTCATCATAATAAAAAAAACTAAGAAAAATGTTCTTTGGTGATATAAGTTACACTTTCTAGTAAGAGTCAGAAGTTTCGGATAATTTTTTTTCTTCCGGATCCAGATCTATTTTTTATCTTACCCCTATTCATGATTAGGTATTATGAACCTCTATCAACTTATTTAGAGTCGCGAATTCATAATGAACTTAATTTTCATAAGAAAACTCCTTTTAAATAAAAAACTCCTTATTAGATTAGAAAGAAAGATAGAAAGAACATAAGGATGGGAGAAGAAGAATAATAAAATTTGTAAAAGAAGATTACCCTATTTATATTCGTGTAGAAAGATGAATAGGTACACTTAATTTAGTTCTATATTTTTGCACTTATTATCTATCCTTTTTTTTCTTTAAATTTAATATTTTAATATTATTTTTATATTTCCAATTTCTATTTTAATATAAATATATTATTTAGAAATTATATATACTTAATTGTTTATATATACTTAGTAGTATAATATTATATAAAATACAATAGTCAATATTACCTAATATTACTTATAATAGATATACTTATCATATCATAAGATATCTTTCTAATAGATACAAATATATAGATACAAATATTAAATCGAGGCACCCATTCTATGACAGATCTCAACTTACCCTCTATTTTTGTGCCTTTAGTGGGCCTAGTATTTCCGGCAATTGCAATGGCTTCTTTATCTCTTCATGTCCAAAAAAATAAGATTGTCTAGATCCAATGGGACCAAATCCTATCAATTTATTTCAACACTGTATCATAATACAGATATTTTTTTAGTGCAATATGGTACGATATGTGGCTCTTTCCACATACAAATGAAAGAACTGTTATGTATGTGGATACATGCTATCTGCATAAATGCATGTATATATATATATAGCTGGTTAAAAATGGATCAGTAAATATTTTTAATAGAAAGTCAATGTATCTAACCAATTACTCCACATCAGAATAGTGCTAGTTGATGAAAGTTACTTCGGGATCAAGAAAGGTAAAGTCAAATTTGGGTTATTCTCTCAATTCCAATCGAATGCAACTGGATCTAGTATAGTATGAATTGGCGATCAGAACATATATGGATAGAACTTATAAGGGGGTCTCGAAAAACAAGTAATTTTTGCTGGGCCTGTATCCTTTTTTTAGGTTCACTAGGATTCTTAGCGGTTGGAACTTCCAGTTATCTTGGTAGGAATCTGATATCCATATTTCCATCTCAGCAAATTATTTTTTTTCCACAAGGAATCGTGATGTCTTTTTACGGGATCGCAGGTCTGTTCGTTAGCTCCTATTTGTGGTGCACAATTTTGTGGAATGTAGGTAGTGGTTATGACCGATTCGATAGAAAAGAAGGAATTGTGTGCATTTTTCGTTGGGGATTTCCTGGAATAAATCGTCGCATCTTCCTTCGCTTCCTTATGAGAGATATCCAATCAATCAGAATTGAGGTTAAAGAGGGTCTTTATCCTCGTCGTGTCCTTTATATGGAAATCAGAGGTCAAGGGGCCATTCCCTTGACTCGTACTGATGAGAATTTTACTCCACGAGAAATTGAACAAAAAGCTGCCGAATTGGCCTATTTCTTGGGCGTACCAATTGAAGTATTTTGAAATGAATTGAACACAATAAAGAATAAATGTTTTCTCGGCATGGGGGAAGGAACTTGCTAATTCCTTTTTTAATACAATTGAAGTCTTTTTGGAATGTTCATTTGAACAAAACATCTTAGATTATTCTATTTCCTCCTTCCTTTGTCGTGGCGACTCCCATAGAATAAACCAAAAAAGCAGGAGGGCGTATATGGAATAACTATAATAAACTATACTATAATAAAGAAGAAAATTAAGAAAAGAAGAAATTTTTGTATACCATTTGTATACCAAAAGTATTTCGTATGCGTATGGATCCCAACTCAATTCTTTTCTACTAGAAAATTTCTACTAGAAAAAAGGCTAATCTAAGGCTAATATAATAAGTAGGGATTCATCAAATATATCCGAACATTTATTTCGTAATACGGAATTCATCTCATCTTTTTAGGCCCAAAATTTTGATGATACCTTTTTTCCTTGGTTGTGGCTAGGCGGTGAAACATTTCGAAATAATTAACTGAGGGGGGTTTTCGTTTCTAAATCCGATTCGTTATTTTAAGTGGGTTTTCGAGTATTCATAGAAAGGAACAAATGAAGATGAAATTGCTTCGAATTTGCCCAATTGAGATATCTAGGAATAATATTGATTTTGCATTTTTATCCGAAAAGGGCGAACCCTTATCCCATTTCTATATTCCTTCTAGATCCAAGAACTAAACTCAATTTTGACACAAAAATTGGAATGAATAGACCCATAGGTTCAATACCTTGTTATAGAACTCGTGCTTCAGAGAAATATCATATAGAGTCAACGAATGAAGCAGGTTCATTAACGATTCAATTCACAGATAAAAAATGAAAAAAAAGAAAGCATTGCCTTCTTTCCCATATCTTGTATCTATAGTATTTTTGCCCTGGTGGGTCTCTCTCTCATTTAATAAATGTCTGGAACTTTGGGTTACAAATTGGTGGAATACCGGGCAATCCAAAACTCTCTTGAATATCATTCAAGAGAAAAACGTTCTAGAAAGATTCATAGAATTAGAAGAACTCTTTCTGTTGGACGAAATGATAAAGGAGTACCCGGAGACACATATACAAAAACTTCGTATAGGAATACACAAGGAAACGATACAATTGGTCAAAACACACAATGAATATCATCTCCATATCATTTTGCATTTCTCGACAAATATAATCTCTTTCGCTATTCTAAGTGGTTATTTTATTTTGGGTAATGAGGAACTTGTCATTCTTAATTCTTGGGTTCAGGAATTCCTCTATAACTTAAGTGACACAATAAAAGCTTTTTCGATTCTTTTAGTTACTGATTTATGGATTGGATTTCACTCGACTCATGGTTGGGAACTAATAATTGGTTCGTTCTACAACGATTTTGGATTGGCTCATAACGATCAAATTATATCTGGTCTTGTTTCCACCTTTCCAGTTATTCTAGATACAATTGTGAAATATTGGATTTTCCATTATTTAAATCGTGTATCTCCTTCGCTTGTAGTCATTTATCATTCAATGAATGAATGAAGAACTCATTTGATCTCCTGATATCAATCAAATAAATCAGAATCTTTCTTCCTTTATAAACCATTTTGAATCTTACTTAATTCTTTATATTTTATTTCTACCAGTTCAAGATATTCGTCCTATATTACAGTACAACTATTCCAGTACAATGACAGACTCGTGCATAGGGAACTTTACTAGTTCCCTATCTAATTTATTGTAGAAATTCCGAGATCCATGATTGGACATGCAAAATAGAAATACTTTTTCTTGGGTAAAGGAACAGATGACTCGATCCATTTCTGTATCGATCATGATATATGTAATAACTCGAGCATCCATTTCAAATGCATATCCCATTTTTGCGCAGCAGGGTTATGAAAACCCACGAGAAGCAACTGGACGAATTGTATGTGCTAATTGTCATTTAGCTAATAAGCCCGTGGATATTGAAGTTCCGCAAGCTGTGCTTCCTGATACTGTATTTGAAGCAGTTGTTCAAATTCCTTATGATATGCAACTGAAACAAGTTCTTGCTAATGGTAAAAAAGGGGGTTTGAATGTGGGTGCTGTTCTTATTTTACCCGAGGGATTCGAATTAGCCCCCCCCGATCGTATTTCTCCTGAGTTGAAAGAAAAGGTAGGAAATCTGTCTTTTCAGAGTTATCGTCCCAATAAAAAAAATATTCTTGTGATAGGTCCTGTTCCGGGTCAGAAATATAGTGAAATCGTCTTTCCCATTCTTTCCCCCGACCCTGCTACAAAGAAAGACGTTCACTTCTTAAAATATCCCATATATGTGGGTGGGAACAGAGGAAGGGGTCAGATTTATCCTGATGGTAGCAAGAGTAACAATACAGTCTATAATGCTACATCAGCAGGTATAGTAAGCAAAATAGTACGTAAAGAAAAGGGAGGATATGAAATAACCATAGTTGATGCATCGGATGGACGTCAAGTGGTTGATATTATACCTCCAGGACCAGAACTTCTTGTTTCAGAGGGTGAATCCATTAAGCTTGATCAACCATTAACAAGCAATCCCAATGTAGGAGGGTTTGGTCAGGGAGATGCAGAAATAGTGCTTCAAGATCCATTACGCGTCCAAGGCCTTTTGTTCTTCTTCGCATCTGTTATTTTGGCACAAGTTTTTTTGGTTCTTAAAAAGAAACAGTTTGAAAAAGTTCAATTGTACGAAATGAATTTTTAGGTCCAGAGATTCCTTAACATTTGGTAAAAAGTGCCAATTTTTTGTCCATCGATACAATTATGTATGATCAAAAAATTCTGTAAATCCTTTTGCTTGCTTTGTTTATACTCTTTTTGTTTTGCAGGATGCCTGGAATTCATTACTTGTATTCCATTTTAGTAATAAACAATAGGCATACAAACAAATACAAAAGAAGAGAATACAAGGCAAGGATGATAAAAATGAAAGGAACAAATACTTTTAGGAAGGATTACTAGTCTTCCTAATCTTCTATTCGACGCAAGACGACACAAGAAAAAGGAATTTTCACCCGTTTTCTTGTGTCGTCTTGTATCAAAATAATAATTATTTTTTTTCCTGTTCATCAAAGATTACTATTCCTTTCCTTCTTTTCCGGGTCTATCGGAACTCCTTTGTTTAGATTTATAAGAAGTAGTGGACAAACAAAGGAAAAAAAGGATTATGGGTGAATAAGTTATTGAGCAAATAGAATTTATTCACTTATTCAATATCTTCACTTATTCAATATAAGTTAAACTTCTAACTTAGAGAAATTATTCAAACAAAAAAGACTGTTCCGGTTGAAAGGCGGATTTTATTTTTACGAATATCCAAATCTTTATTTATTATATGATCAGATATATGATCAGAGTTTTTATTTTATTTTGAGAGTAGTTTTGATTAAGGTTCTATTAGTTTAGTCTAGAAATGATTTGCAGGATGTCTCATCCCTAGAAATCAATATAATTATTATATTGGATTATAGATAAAATCGATTGATTCGTTCTTTCTTCTTGCTTCCAGTTAATATTTTGGGGGAAGGGCAGGGACTATGAATCAACCGCTAGATTCAATTGTTCACAAACATCATTAAGAAACAAAAGAATAGAGTGGTTTGAAACATCAGAGCAAAGGATCCTTTTTGTCATTTCTACAAAACAAATATAATATTTTGATTATGCTGACTGGATAACTAACCAATTTGTAGGTTATGGAATAGATCAAAG